ATTTACTATGACATTATATGATTTGATTTTGTTTTTTTAGAGATTATATAATTTTATTTTTTAAAATATAAGAGAAAAAATTCACTTTTTTAGAAATTATAAGAGGAATAATTAACTATGACACGTTCACGAAAAAAAAATCCTTTTGTAGCGAATCATTTATTAAAAAAAATAAATAAGCTTAACACAAAAGGAGAAAAAGAAATAATAATAACTTGGTCCAGAACATCTACCATTATACCTACAATGATTGGGCATACCATTGCTATCCATAATGGAAAAGAGCATTTACCTATTTATATAACAGATCGTATGGTAGGCCATAAATTGGGAGAATTTTCACCTACTCTAAACTTCCGGGGGTATGCGAAAAATGATAATAGATCGCGTCGTTAACATTAATTTTAAGGTAAATTTAGTATAATTTACTATACTATTTACTATACTAATAGTCATTAATAAATAAATATTAATTAATAAACTCATTTCATTTTTTCGTGAAAATATAACCTTAGGAGAAAGAAGAACCAATACATAGAAGTATAAGCCTTTGGTCAAAAAATAAATATTTGTGTCTATTCACAAGACAAAGCGCGAATCGTAATTCATAATATTTAAATTTTTTAATTTAAAGGGTTATGATAATAGAAATTATGCTTTATGGAGTTGAGCATATTATTCTATTTTTTTTTTTTGAATTGCTTTATTCTGCAGGAGAAAATGCTAGTCACAATATATATTTCAACGAACTAAGTCAATGAGTCATAAAGATATATAATATATTTATTTTATATAAAAAAAGATATAGATAAAAAAGTAGACAAATAAGACGTATTATTTTATATAGAGTAGTGAGGAATTATGGGACAAAAAATACATCCGCTTGGTTTCAGACTTGGTACAACTCAAAATCATGATTCTATTTGGTTTGCACAACCAAGAAATTATTCCGAGAATCTAAAAGAAGATAAAATAATACGAGATTGTATCAAGAATTATATACAAAAAACCTCCGGTGTCGAGGGAATTGGACGAATAAAGATTAAAAAAAGAATCGATCTGATTCAAGTCATAATCTATATGGGACTTCCAACGTTATTAATGGAGGGTAAGTCTCGAAGAATCGAAGAATTACAGACTAATGTGCAAAAAAAACTTAATTGTGTGACCCGAAAAATTAACATTACAATTACAAGAATTCCAAATGCTTATAGCGACCCTAATATTCTTGCAGAATTTATAGCTGGACAATTAAAGAATAGAATTTCGTTTAGGAAAGCAATCAAAAAAGCTATTGAATTAGCTGAACAGGCAGGTACAAAAGGAGTTCAAGTACAAATTGCGGGACGTATCGACGGAAAAGAAATTGCACGTGTCGAATGGATTAGAGAAGGTAGGGTTCCTCTACAAACCATTCGAGCTAAAATTGATTATTGTTCCTATACAGTTCGAACTATTTATGGGGTATTAGGAATCAAAGTTTGGATATTTCTAAACAACGACTAATTTACTTTTCCTTATTTTTAGCTTTTGATAAAAGAAAAAATGACGAATTCGTATTACATTCTTATTCCCAAAAAAGAAATAACAAATTTTATAAGATTGAATAAAAAAATTGATTAATCATTTTATAGTGGAGGAGTTGCTATGCTTAGTGTGTGACTCGTTGGTTTTTTTAGAGTGGTTAAATTTCTACAAAAATTCGTAGAATTAATTACTAAAGAATTAATAACCTACTCATCGCTTAACATTATCTGGATATAAAGAACCGCGGAAAATCGAAAATCAAAATAAAGATCTACGTGGTGATATAATTATAGCAACTGAAATAAAAAAGAATCTGATTATTAGTTGTAAAGCAATAAGAATATACAGATAAATGAAGGGGTGAAAGAAAGATAGAAAAAAAGATATCAATGATATAGAATTCTACTATGTAAAGGTCTATGGGTCATTTCATAAAAGGTAGTGTAATAAAGCATCAATATTCTAAATTCATCCATATATGGATGAATATATTCCTAGAATAGACAAATCAAGAGCTGCGAATCAATAAAACTAAGAAGGTTGATTCAACAAAAAAGAATAAAATAAATAAGAAAATTTTATGAAAATAAAATCTTATTAATATTAAAGAGGCTCCATTGTAGAATTTAGACCTAACCATAAATCGAAAAGCGATGGGAACGATGGAACCTGTGAATACCTAAGATTATCTTAAATTTCATAATCTTACTGATTCATTAGATGGGATGGCGGACGGAACTAAGAATTCATTCTTTTTTGAGGAGTTGTGGACTAACCCAACATTACATCTTAAATTTATAATGAAAGAGTAAATATTCGCCCGCGAAAATGTGGATTTTTTTGAATTTAGAAATTTTTGCCAATATGATATATGATAATAAAAAAAAAAAGACAAATATGGATTCGTTAGAACCTTATATCAAAACAACATTATCTAGTTAGATATGGATAGCAAAAATGGTCTATAAGAATCCATATTTGGTTCTATATCAAAGCAAGATATACAAATTTCTAATAGATAAAATAAATTCTATGAAATGTCAAAAAATCCCGCGATTGTATTCTATTTTAATTTTAAATTTAATTTAATATTGTAATTTAAAATTAAATTTATTTGGTTAAATATTTTAGAATCGATTTATTCGCGAGGAGCCGTATGAGGTGAAAATCTCATGTACGGTTCTGTAATAGAGATGGAATTGAGAAATAACCATCAACTATAACCCCAAAAGAACCAGATTCCGTAAACAACATCGAGGAAGAATGAAAGGAAAAGCCTATCGAGGTAATACAATTTCCTTCGGAAAATATGCTCTTCAGGCACTTGAGCCCGCTTGGATCACATCTAGACAAATAGAAGCAGGGCGACGGGCAATGTCACGAAATGTTCGCCGAGGTGGGAAAATATGGGTACGCATATTTCCAGACAAACCTGTTACAGTAAGACCTACCGAAACGCGTATGGGTTCGGGAAAAGGATCTCCCGAATATTGGGTAGCTGTCGTTAAACCCGGCAAAATACTTTATGAAATGGGAGGGGTCCCAGAAAATATAGCTAGAAAGGCTATTTCAATAGCGGCATCCAAAATGCCTATACGAACTCAATTCATTCTTTCAGAATAATCATTAGAACGAAATAGGTCTTTAGTATGAAAAAAAATGGTAATTGTTGGTTTCTTTTTTTTTTTTGAACACAGAATATTTTTTTTACTTCAACTTTTTGACTGAAAGATAGAAAAAAATGATATGATTCAACCTCAAACCTATTTAAATGTAGCCGATAATAGCGGAGCCCGCGAATTGATGTGTATTCGAATCATAGGAGCTAGTAATCGACGGTATGCTTATATTGGTGACATTGTTGTTGCTGTAATCAAAAAAGCAGTACCAAATTCATCTTTAGAAAGATCTGAAGTGATCAGGGCTGTAATTGTACGTACTTGTAAAGAACTAAAACGTAGTAATGGTATAATAATAAAGTATGATGATAATGCGGCGGTTCTCATTGATAAAGAAGGAAATCCAAAAGGAACTCGAATTTTTTCCGCAATAGCCCGAGAATTGAGACAGTTAAATTTCACTAAAATAGTTTCATTAGCACCCGAGGTATTATAATACGAGATCGTGATATAGATATATTATTTAGGACTGGAATGAATAGGAAGGAAATCGATTTGAATATATATTTGAATAGAAGTGAAATAGATTCATAAATATATTAGATCTCACTTATATACTTGTGTAATGATTATTCTATAATTATGAATATTTATATTAAGATTATTATATCTTATCTTATCTTATATCTTATCTTCTTATACTTGTGTAATGATTATTCTATAATTATGAATATTTATATTAAGATTATTATATCTTATCTTATCTTATATCTTATCTTCTTATATATCTTATAAATATGAAAAGTATACATATTGATAAGTTATTAGAAATAGTAAGTCATTATATTAATTAATAAATATTTTATATTAATTAATAAATATTTTTAAAACGAAATAAGAATAATAATAGATCAAAAAAAAAAAAAGAAAAAGGAATGAAATCTATCTATATATATTGAATTGAATATATATAGATAGATTCAAAATAAAAATTCGAATTCAGAATTCTATTTGTATTTTTTTATATACTTTAATACAAAATACAAATAGAATTCTGAATTCGATATAATATTATCTATATAGTTTAGAATAGGTCATTCATTTTCTTTCTATCTTTTTTTAGTTTTAGACTATTCTATATTATAGATTTACATTATACTGATTATTCTAATTAGTTAGACTAATTAGAATCATATTTTCTATCTATATATATAGAGTATTATTATATTCTCATATTCAATATTAGATATTTTATTGAATCAAAAAAAAAAAAAAACAAAAAACAGGAGCACGTTTATTATATCGAAAGTAAGGAGCAATAATCTATCGTGGGTAAAGATACTATCGCTGATATGCTAACTTTGATACGCAATGCTGACATGAATAGAAAAAGAACGGTTCAAATACCACTTACTAATATCACTGAAAACATTGTGAAAATACTTTTACGAGAGGGTTTTGTTGAAAACGTTAGAAAACATCGAGAAAGCAACAAATACTTTTTAGTTTTAACTCTACGGTATAGAAGAAATAGGAAAGAATCGTATAAAACTTTTTTAAATTTAAAAAGGATCAGTACACCTGGTCTACGAATCTATTCTAACTATCAACAAATTCCGAGAGTTTTAGGAGGAATGGGGATTGTAATTCTTTCTACTTCTAGGGGTATAATGACAGATCGAGAGGCTCGATTAGAAAGAATCGGCGGCGAAGTTTTATGTTATATATGGTAATGGTAAATTTGCCGATATCCGATTTGATTTCTATGAAAAAATTATATACATTATTGTAAATGGAGTAGAGAAGTAATGGATTTCTACTATTACTCCTGATACATTAGTGAATGTGTCAAGAGGATTTAACTAGAATAGAAATAAAAATTCATGAAGATTAAATTACTGAATAACTTCTGAGGGTATGTTCCAGCTTGCTTTATAGAAATCGAATTTAAATAAGATTCCAGGCTATGTTTAAAAAAAATTGGACGTACTTAATGTATACGACCGGTAAAGGAGAAAAAGGAAGTATAAGTCACTTAAATTTAATTTTTTAACTTTAACATGTTTTTTAGGAGGCACAATTATAATGTAAGGAAAACCTATTTTCTTCCAATATATAGATTTGGCATTAAATTTTAGTTAAGGAGTTAAATTCAAAATATGAAAGTAGGAGCCTCTGTTCGTAAAATTTGTGAAAAATGTCGATTGATACGCAGGCGAGGTCGAATTATAGTAATTTGTTCCAACCCAAAACATAAACAAAGACAAGGATAATATTTTAACAAAAAAGGGCTTTGTATTAAAAAGAAAGTACCAAATGTACAAATAAAAAAAAAAAAAATGATATTAAAATTCAAATAAAAAATCTTATTAATATTCCATTTTCTTAAATAGTAAACAAAAAAATCTAAAAATTTAGATTCTATATTAGAATTTAGTTGATAGTTATAAGTATTCGCTTGATTTCAAAAATTGTATTCTATATTAATCGAATTATAGAATACAATAGAATAACTAGTTAAACAAGAGTAAAGAATTCTTTTTTGATAGGAAATGGATATATCCATATATTTCAGACTTATATTTTTTTAAATAATAAAAATGGCAAAATCTATACCAAAAATTGGTTCACGTAAAAATGGACGTATTGGTTCGCGTAAACATCCTCGTAAAATACCAAAGGGAGTTATTTATGTTCAAGCTAGTTTCAACAATACCATTGTGACTGTTACAGATGTACGAGGTCGGGTGATTTCTTGGTCCTCTGCCGGTTCGTGTGGATTCAAGGGTACACGAAGGGGGACACCATTTGCCGCTCAAACCGCAGCAGCAAATGCTATTCGAACAGTAGTAGATCAAGGCATGCAACGAGCAGAAGTCATAATAAAAGGTCCCGGTCTAGGAAGAGATGCGGCATTAAGAGCTATTCGTAGAAGTGGTATACTATTAAAATTTATACGGGATGTAACCCCTATGCCACATAATGGATGTAGGCCTCCTAAAAAAAGACGTGTGTAAAACTAAAAAGAAACATTAAAGAAAGAGATTTCAAGAGAAATAAACAATTAAATCAAGAGTTTCATCAAAATATATTACTATGATTCGAGAAAAAGTTAAAGTATCTACTCGGACACTACAATGGAAGTGTGTTGAATCAAGGGTAGACAGTAAGCGTCTTTATTATGGACGCTTTATTCTGTCTCCACTTAGGAAAGGTCAAGCAGATACAATAGGCATTGCAATGCGAAGAATTTTGCTCGGAGAAATAGAGGGAACATGTATCACACGTGCAAAATCTGAGAAAATACCACATGAATATTCTACCATAGTAGGTATTCAAGAATCAATACATGAGATTTTAATGAATTTGAAAGAAATTGTATTGAAAAGTAATCTGTATGGAACTCGGGACGCATCTATTTGTTTCAAAGGTCCTGGATATGTAACTGCTCAAGACATCATTTTACCACCTTCGGTGGAAATAGTTGATAATACACAACATATAGCTAACCTAACAGAACCTATTAATTTGTGTATTGAATTACAAATTGAGAGGAAGCGTGGATATCGTATCAAAACACTAAACAACATTCAAGATGGAAGTTATACTATAGATGCAGTATTTATGCCGGTTAGAAATGCAAATCATAGTATTCATTCTTATGTGAATGGTAATGAGAAACAAGAGATACTCTTTCTCGAAATATGGACAAATGGAAGTTTAACTCCTAAAGAAGCACTTTATGAAGCCTCCCGGAATTTGATTGATTTATTTATTCCTTTTTTACATGCAGAAGAAGAAAACTTAAATTTTGAAAACAATCAACACAAAGTTACTTTACCCCTTTTTACTTTTCATGATAGATTGCTTAAGGATAAACTCAGGAAAAATAAAAAAGAAATTGCATTGAAATCCATTTTTATTGACCAATTAGAATTGTCTCCCAGGATCTATAATTGTCTTAAAAAGTCCAATATACATACATTATTGGAACTTTTGAATAAGAGTCAAGAAGACCTTATGAAAATTGAACATCTTCGCGTAGAAGATGTCAAAAATATATTAAACATTTTACAAATCGAAAAGCATTTTGCATAAATTTGAAATCCATTGGATTTTTTTTTCATCATTTATTTTTCTAAAAATTAGCACAAACCTATATACTCAGAATAGGTCTAAAATGAAATAGATGTATCTAGGGATTAGTCATTTCAAATTGAATTCTCCCTAGATACACAATACACATGTCATGATATTTTATTTCACAATTGAATCAATTTAAAAAAGACCTAAAGTTAGGGATTTTTCAATAGGTAATGTTGCTCCAATACCCAACCAAAGAGCCACGACGGTA